TTTTGCCGATCCCTATCCCGATGAGCCGAAACCAAAGCTCTTATTTTTTGTTGAGTAATAGTTCGAGTAAGTCTTGAATGAGCCCCCCGAAAGCTTGATGCAAATAAACGAATTTTTGTTCTACGTCTCCGAGCGATATATCCCCGTCTAATTCTGGTCATTGAATAAATGAAACTTTAACGAATAACTAATAGATTTCCTTTCTTTCAGTTATTCTTTTGCCCCTTTCCTAGTATATTAATAACAAAACGGATTTTTCCAATGTATAAACTAAAAATTCCAATGGCTTTGGCTACTATAACCTTCCCAACCACGATTTTTTATTTTTTCTAGGCATTTCACCTCGAAATACGAAATTGTACTTAAAAAATAGCAATGATAAAGAAATAGTGGATTCCATCGTTTCTATGGTTACTTCTTAAACGGTGAGGTCTTCTCTATACACCGGAGCCTTTACTTCATTTAATCAATGTTATTGCTAACTTGTATAGTTCACATTCTTCGGCTCTACCCATGAATTATCCAGTAATAGGTCTTTCACAACGAGCTCTACCTATACAGTAACGGTATTTAATTATGAAAGTTGGCTGGGTAGCTGACCCTGTTAGTCCGTTCTTGCAAGAGGCGTCTAGGTTAACTAAGATTTCCTCCGCTTAATGGATAACCATTTGCTACCAATGGAGAATTGCTTCTCATCTTGAATTGAGGTGAGTGGTTTTACACCAATAGAAACCATAAATTTCATACACAATAAAGGGATATGATCCATTTTCTTATTTTTAGATAGTAAATGTAGTTCGTTTTTCCGTTCTATCCTATTTGATCATTGATATTTGAACATTGTCCTCTTTCCTTTGTTCTAGTTCATGATCTGAACGAGTCGCACATACACCCTAGTACATGTTCCTCGACGCTGAGGGCATCCCCGAAGCGCGGGGGATTTTGTGACATTTCTAATTGGCTGTCTTGTATTTCTAATAAGTTGTTTAATCGTTGGCATGTTGAATCATATACATAATGGACTGGTTTAGATCGATCCTAACCGGATGATTATGAATTACAATTACAATAGTAAATAAAAATCATAGAATATTAAACTCGGCAGGGTGAATTTTAAATCACGACTTGACGTGAAATTGAAATAAAGGCTATTCTCATTCAACCGCTACAAGATCAACAATTCCATAAGCTTGGGCTTCTGTTGCTGACATAAAAACATCTCTTTCCATGTCTTCGGATACAACCCATAAAGGTTTGCCCGTTCTTTGTACATAAACCCTTGTCAGGGTTTCACGTAGTTTCAGCAGTTCTCCCACTTCCAGGATGAATTCTCCCGTTGCTACTTCAGAAAAAGAACCAGCAGGTTGATGGATCATTACCCTGATGATATAAGATAATAAAAAGTTTCTCTATTTCGCACGATGAGGGGAAGATAAAAGAAAGATAAAAGAATAACAAGAAAAAAGATAGAATCGAACAACCGTACGGGCATTATGCATTGCATACGGCTCTACAATAAAATTGACCTTACCTTCAAAAAATAGGATCGATTAGACCCCGATCGGTAAATGATCAACTTACCACCCTTCCTTTCGGAGGAATTCAAAAATACTATGATGGCTCCGTTGCTTTATATATTTATTATATTTTTTTGTCTGTGATTTGTCTGTCATTCAGCAATCCCAAAGTTGCTTTTTTGATCAAATAAACTAATGAAAAAAGAATTTTTTTTTTTCGCTCTATACTATAAATATTGTTAAGAGACCTCTGGTGTGAAAAAAAGTTTGTGACGCTGAACTGGACTTCCGATAATAAAATAGGAAATACCTTTTTCTCATATTACTCTCTCGATACATAATCTAATGTTTTGAAAACAGAATTTCTTATATCGAATTCAAAGTGCCATGCTATTATTACTTAATATTCATATTTCATATGGCGAAGGCATAGTCTTCTTTTTTCTCTCAAATAAAAGCCTCATTGGCGCCAAGCGTGAGGGAATGCTAGACGTTTGGTAATTTCTCCTCCTACCAGGATAAAAGATCCCATTGAAGCGGCTGATCCCATGCATATTGTATGTACATCTGGTTGCACAAATTGCATAGTATCATAAAGAGCGACCCCCGGTATTACCCATCCGCCAGGAGAGTTTATAAACAAATACAGATCTTTGGTATCATCCTCGATACTGAGATATATCATAAGACCAATAAGTTGATTTGAGATCTCACTATCAACCTCTTGACCTAAAAAAAGTAATCTTTCTCGATAAAGTCGGTTGATTAGGGTCAAATTGTATCCCCTCGAAACCGTACAGGCGCCTTTTGACGCATACGGTTCAAAAAAAATCAATGTGTAGATTCCAATACTTTTTCTTTTTTCATAGCAAGTTCTTTCTAACTAAAAGGATTTTCTTTGATTTTTCACTAAATATGAGTTTGTCTTCCTTTCCTTATAACGTATAATATATAAAAGAATTCATTAAACTTATCCAATTGAC